TATATCAACTGTACTTAAACTGTTAGATAATCATAGTCGACAATAACATCACGGCTTTCATCGCTATTACAGAACCGTACATGAGATTTTCACCTCATACGGCTCCTCATAGGTCACAAATCAATCTAAGAACCTTTCAACATTATTTTTCTTGATATGTTTGTAGGATCGATAGAGAATAAAACTCTTATCCTAAGGTTTAGTTTAGAATTAGACTAATGGAATTCTGTCTGCTATATTTCTAATTATAAAAAATAAGTGCTTCTGAATTGATCTCATATTTTAAGAATTGTCATTTTTCTTTTTTGATTAAAAACTTTATCCTTGAATGAAAAAAAGACTTTTTAGAGGAATATCACATAGATATTTCAACTTCTCCTTTTCGATTACGAAAAAAAATTTATTACATAACAAGAATTTGATTTCGTTCCTATGCTCCTTTCTCGGAAAAGAGGTATTATTCACATTATCAAAAGTAAAAGATTTATTCGTTTTGATAGTTATTTACTTAATCGGTGGACAGGAACATACTCTGGGTCGAAATCATGGGGAGTACTTCTTAATAATTTCTACCAACTTAAAGCCCCAATTCTAATTATTTTTCTATAACAAAAATATCCTATTGGATAATTTTCAGAATCTCCATTACTAACCCTTTGTGTATCTTGGTCTTCCTAACCATCCACTCGTTTTTTTTAATCTTTCATTAGGATAATACATCTATGCTATGGAAATAGTATAGAAAAACCCATACAATTGATTTTTTAAACCCGCTTCAAGCCGCGATGACTAATCAGCCAATCTTGGGGTAAACAGTCTTGACTGCTTATGTTTACTTTCACTTAATTCTTGTACATAGGAAATGAGATTTCATTCTTTTAACAGCAAATTTGTAAGCCGTTTTATTTCACTCATATAACTATCTGGTTTAATTCATGAACCCAATGATGAATAAAAAAATCAATATTCAAATCATTTGACTTTCTTGTTAGAAAGAAAAGAAACGGGGGAATTTTTATGTCTCACCGAATCACACGTAGAGATATTGATAATACACATAGAGTTAATGGTATTTCATAACTAATTGATTGAGCAGCAGCCCTTAATCCACCTAAAAAGGAATATTTATTGTTTGATCCATATCCTGACATAAGCAATCCAACGGGAGCAAGACTTGAAATGGCGATCCATAAAAAAACACCAATACTAAGATCAGCTAGAATAAAGCGATAGCTAAAAGGAATTATTGAATAACTTAGTAAAATGGATATGACTGCTATGGATGGACCAATACTGAATAAACGAGTATCTCCTCTAGATGGAAGAAGATTTTCTTTGAAAAGTAGTTTTGTACCATCGGCTAAAGCTTGAAGAATTCCCAAAGGCCCCGCGTATTCGGGGCCAATACGTTGTTGTATCCCTGCGGATATTTCTCTTTCTAACCAAACAATTACTAGAACACCCAGTGTGATTCCTAATACAAGAAGGAAAATAGGGACAAGCATCCATATGATCCCATAAACTTCTTTTAAGAATTCCAATCTGGAAAAAGAATGAATAGCTTCTATTTCTATTATATCAATTATCATTTCAACGATCAACTTCTCCCATAATGATATCTATACTACCTAGTATCGTCATAATATCAGCCAATTTCATTCTTTTAACTAACTGCGGAAGAATTTGCAAGTTGATAAACCCCGGCGGTCGGATTTTCCATCTCCAAGGAAAAACACTCTGATCTCCGATCAGAAAAATTCCCAATTCTCCTTTTGGTGCTTCGACTCTTACATAAAGTTCTTGCTTCGACAATTCAAAAGTGGGCGAAGGCTTTTTACTAATAAATCGATATTCAAAATCATTCCATTCAGAGTCTTTTATTCTATCAAAGCGCCGGCTTTCTAAATTCTCATAGGGCCCCCCTGGAATTCCTTCCAAGGCTTGTTGGATTATTTTTATGGATTCTGTCATTTCACTGATTCGTACTAAATAACGAGCTAACGAATCCCCTTCTTTTTGCCATTGAATCTCCCAATCAAATTCGTCATAACACTCATAACGATCAACTTTACGAAGATCCCATTGTATTCCGGAAGCTCGTAGCATTGGCCCCGATAAACCCCAATTTAGTGCTTCTTCTCCGCCAATAATACCTATGCCTTCAACTCGTTTTAAAAAAATAGGATTTCGTGTAATAAGCTTTTGATATTCAGCAACCCCGGTTAAAAAATAATCGCAAAAATCCAAACATTTATCTATCCAGCCATAAGGTAGATCAGCAGCGACCCCTCCGATACGAAAATAATTATGCATCATGCGCATACCGGTAGCAGCTTCGAATAGGTCATATATCAATTCTCGTTCTCGAAAAATATAGAAAAAGGGGGTCTGTGCCCCAATATCTGCCATAAAAGGGCCGAGCCATAACAAATGGGAAGCGATACGACTCAACTCCAGCAAAATAGCTCTAATATAGCTAGCCCTCTTAGGTACTTGAATATTGCCTAGCTGTTCAGGTCCATTTACGGTTATTGCTTCTGTAAACATGGTAGCTAAATAATCCCAACGTGTTACATAAGGCAAATATTGTATAATTGTTCGATTTTCCGCAATTTTCTCCATTCCTCTATGTAAATAACCTAATATAGGTTCACAGTCAATAACATCTTCACCATCGAGAGTAACGATCAGTCGAAGAACACCATGCATTGATGGGTGGTGAGGCCCCATATTCACTATCATAAGGTCGTTTCTTGTAATTGGTGTAATCATAAGTTTTTCCCGAGTCAGTCTTCCATGCATTTCTGAAAGTAAAAAGAAGTTCATTCAAATTTAAACGACTAGGCTTATCAAATGGTATCATGCTTCAAGTTAACGAGTTTTTATTTCTCGAATATCCAACTCATCGATTAATTCTTTATAGCGCCCTCTACTTCTTTTTGACAAATAGGCTAGTAGTCGTTGACGTTTTCCCAAAATTTTCCGCAAACCTCTTTGAGATGAAAAGTCTTTTTTGTGCAATTCTAAGTGTGAAGTAAGTCTCCTTATCTTAGTGGTGAAACTGAATACTTGAAATTCAACAGACCCCTTATTTTCTTCGTTTTCTTTTTGAGAAATAATCGAAATTACTGAAATTTTTACCATAAAAAAATGCCCCTTTTTCCTTGTACAGATATGGATTTTACCGATCAGTAATAATAATGCTATTAATTTTTTTTTTTATGTGGTATATACAATAATTTAATCCAAATAACTCTTAATTTTAGGAATTCAAACCAATTAATCCAATTTCAAATTTGATTTAGATAGGAATAGAAAACGATTAGTACATTTTCGCATCGAAGAATTTAGACCTAAAATTCAGAAGTTTCTGTTAATTCATTTCTAGATCTAATTGAAATATTATTCATATTCATAGTCATTTCATATTGGACACTACAATGAGATGTGAGACAAGAAAAGCATGTGATCCGTACTTTCATATACCCTATAAAATTCTATTTATAGGATATATAGAAAAAGTGTATTATTCACAGAATTTCAATCGCGGGTACAGATGTATTCTTAACATACTGAAACGACTGCCATTATTGGTATCAAACCAATAACGATTCATACAAGCTAAATCTTCTAATCGATAATTAGGCCAAAGAAAGAGCTTTAATTTCATTAATTGATTTTTCTCTCTATCAAGATGGTTATTGTCATGTGAAACTTGGCTCCTGTTTGTTACGTTCTTTTCATTCCAAAATACTAGATTTCTATCTATATAATTTATATTCTTTGAATTGAAACAAATTAGAATTCTCACTTTTCTACGACGCTTAAACGATAAAATATTTTCCGGAACAAGTAAATCAAAATGTTTTTTGTCTCTATTTTCGGTTATTCTTTGATGTGGTAAAATAGTCTCATCCAAATTTTTCTTAGAAACATATCTTTGCTCTTGATATTTTTGATTAATTTGATGCTTACTCTTATGAAGCAACGAAATACCTATGGTTTGGTACATAATAAATTGTCCGTCTTTTTTGCCAGACAGACGAAGTGGTTCTACAACTAATACTCCTTTCTTCATCAATTCTGAGAGAGTTAAATTCTTTTGAATCAACATTATATCCAAACTCATTTCTTTCTTTTGAATGGAGGATATAGTAATTTTTCTTGGATCTATCAGTCTAAGCAGGAGACAATAGATCTTGATATTATTGATCATTCTTTGATTCAAAGTTGCGTCCCATCTCAATTGAAAAAGCAAATAATGTTTTAGGAAGAAATCTAGTTCTGCTTCTGTATTGCTTTTGTATTGTTTTTTCTTTTTCCCCTTTTTCATGTTCGAGCTTGCATAATTTTCTTCAATATCTTTTTGTTGTGAGAAAACAGATCCGCGATCTCCTTGGCTTATGGGTTCTTTTTCTTCTTCATTTCGGGGCTTTTTATTCGATGCTATCAACAAATTTATCTTTTTCTTTTCATTAATATTTTTACTACTATTTAAATTTAGAAGAAGTAATTTACTTGGTATAAACCAAGGTTTCATTTTATATGCCTTATAAAGTAGCACAAATTCCGGGAAGAGCCAAAATTCCAGATTTGATATAGGGCGCTTTAGCATTTTTTCATTCATTCCCATCCAATCAAAAAACCCTTTGTGATAATTTGGTGAATTGGTTTCTGGAATCATAAGATAAAAAAGATTTTTTTTCGAAACTATTTGAGAGTTGTTAGTACGAATGTGAGCATTTTGATACCTATTGGTATCAATTATGATCCAGGCCTCAATATCGACTTTTTGTCTAAGATAAAAATTGAAAATTTTCCAATCAAAATATTTTCTATCAGCCGGTTTTTCCATATATGGAATATCAACCTGCCTTAGATCATTTGGAATAGGGATGTTCCTCCGTATATCAAAAAGGTCTTTTTTAGACCTGTTATAAGTATAAGAAATTTCTTGTTTCTTATTTCCTTGAAAGGAAGGTCTATAAAAAAAGCATTCCGCTTTATTTTCATAATTTATAAATTTATATGATAAAAGATTATATCTATAGTATTTTCGAAAATTATCTTTTTCATTAGATAATAAATCTACTTCAGATTGTTTTTTGGAACCAACTAATAGGTCTTTTTCGTATGAATGCTGATTTTCCTTTTTGGCTATACAACGCTGGCGAACTCTATTTCGCCGTTTTTCTGGTATTAATTTAGACCATCTAATCTGAGATAAATGATATTGAAAATACCCTTTTAACCAGTTTTTCCATTTATTCGTTTCATAGCGCGGAAGTTTCTTATTTGCTAATTTCGAATGAACCATTCCTTGTCTTTCAAAAGAATCCTTTATTTTACACTTAATAAAAGGGGGTATTCTTTGATATTGAATAACAGATCTTACCGGGTTACTAATTTGGATTTGTGATAATTTGTAAAATACATATGCTTGTGACATGTAGGATAAGTCATAAAAAATACGTGAATTTTCTTTAATATTATTAATCTTATCAAGTGGCTTTTTTATAGGCGAAATAAACGAAATTGTAGTTTTCTTTGTTGTATTAATTTTTGCTTGTTTTCTTTCATTATTGTAAATCAATTTATCAATAAATTTTTTTGTTAATTTAAGAAAAAGTTCTGTATTTATTCTGGGAATATTAATGATAGATAAAAATATATTTGCATAGATTTTTTCAATGAAATTTTTGAAAAAGGAGGGTAATTTACAGATTAATCGAGCATTTCTTCTTTTTAATATTTGCCGTTTTTCAAATCTTTTAGCATTATAACTTGTTTTGTTAGGACTAAGATTATTTATTCTTGGAGTTACTTTTTTTTTCTCTTTTGAGATTCTTTCTATTTGATTTCGGACTGTACTTGTTCTATCAGCGAGATCCTTCGTTTTTTTTTCTGTCAATGGAGAATTTGTCCAAGTTGGAGATGCAATTTGACTAAATGATTCGTGAATTATCTCATTGCTTATCATCGAATCTTTTTCTTCTTTAAGTTCGCTCGATTTATATACTTCTACTTCTCTTAATCTAAACAATAGAATTGGATTTACTTTTGAAAGTTCTTTTATTATTTTTTTTATAAAAAAAATACCTCCGATAACCCATTTTTTTATTTCTTTTGAAACCTTTCGAAGTAATTTTGTTTTTTCTTTAAAAACTGTTAGAACTCGAAAATACTTCTTTTTAAATTTTGCAATTTCTTTTTTGAATTCCTTAAAAATGGGTTTAAAAAAAGAAGGACGTTTTCGGGGCGCACCAAAAGGAAGTTCCGCTTCCATTCCCCAAATTGTTAAAAAACAAAAATCATCTTTTTCTTTTTTCTTTTTCATTAGATCTTTCTGAGAGGATCGTAGTTTAGATTTGCGCCAAGGTTTCAGACAGAAAGGAAACAATATTTTTATCTGAATACCATCTGTCAACCAATTTTTTGGAAATTCTGTTTCGGATAATGCAACACCGTTATAGGTACATTTAAGATGTATCTCTCTATTCCATTCCTGGAAATCCTCAGCCCATTCAGGAACTTGGAATAAGAGTATACGTCCAATATTTTTTGTAATTATTAAAAAGGGTAATAGAATACTTTTTCTAAAAATAGATTGAGTTAGTAACATACAACCTCTTATTGCTTGCGCAAGTGGAATGCTATCCCAGGCCTCTGCTATCTCTATTCGCACTTTTTCCTTTCTTTTGTTCTTTTCTTTTTTTTCTTCTCTTTTTGTTTGTTCTTTTGTATACTCTACTATTTTGAACGCTTCTCTCTTATCCAACCAATTTCGAAAAATAGGTTTAATCAATCCGGAAATATCAAAAGAAAAAAGACGGAATTTTTGGAGTCTTTCAAAAAAAAGAGGGGAATGCACATTTGCTTGAAACAATTCTGAAATTACTATTTTACGCCTTTGAGCTCGCATAGAACCTTTGATTATACCCCTCCGAAAGTCTGATTGTTGTGAATAACGTATCAAAGCCACTTCGTCTATTTGATCGGGCATATTAGTATCTATAAGATTAGAATCACTATTCTCCCGGTTAGCAGTAAAAATCACTACACGTTTGCCTTTTCTTGAACGAATTTGATGATCTACTGGTACGTTTTCTTGATATTCTCCTGATTGTTGTTCTAAATCGGTAATTAATCTGTATGACCATCGAGGTATTTCTTTACTGATTTCTTTTATTCTAATGGATTTTCTGCTAATTTTTTGACCATCAGGATCAATTTGAGTTAAGAAATATTTAAAATTTTTTGTTTCTTTTTCGGAATCTATTCTTCCTTCTGAAAATAAAGAAGGACCTTTCGGGCTTAGATTGGGAGATCCTGATTCTCTAACAAATTTACTGATGAAAGTTAAAAAATTAAAAATTTCCGTTGATAATGGTTTTTTTTCAAATATATTTTTTTTCGGTTCAAATTCTCGATAATCAGCATCCGGAAGAAGTATACCATGAATCCGATTTATCTCAAATTTATCTATGATATTTTCTATCA